CAAAATCGGATGAATCGGCCCAGACCGGCTTACTAATGGGATGTCCTAATAGATTACAAAATTTTGCTTTAGCCAATGATCTAATTAGAGGAATAATTGGAATTATTGGATCAAGCTTTTTCATAAGATTTTCCATTATAAATGACTTTTCCAACATTTGACTCCGTACCACTGAAGGATTTAGCCGCACATTTGAAAAATAGCCCAAAAAGTAAAATGAATGCTCGGATAATTGGTTTATATGGATCTTTCCTGGTTGAGACCAAACAAAAAAATGACATTGCCAGAAATGGATAAGATAGTATTTCCATTTTTTCATCAAAAAGGGCGTATTCTTTGAAGCCAGAATGGATTTTCCTTGATATCTAACATAATGAATGAAAGGGTCCTTGAAGAACCATAGGGTGGACGGAAAATCCTTATCAAAGACTTCCACAAAATGTTCTATTTTTGCATAGAAATAGATTCGTTCAAAAAAGACTCCAGAAGATGTTAATCGTAAATAAGAAGATTTGTTACGGAGAAAAAGAAAGATGGCTTCGTATTCACATACATAAAAATTATATAGGAACAGGAAAAATCTTGGATTACTTTTTGAAAAAGTAGAAATCCTTTTTTTTGGAGTAATAAGACTATTCCAATTACAATACTCATAAAGAAAGAGCCTTAATAAATGAAAGGAAGAGGCATCTTTCACCCAGTATCGAAGGGTTTGAATCAAGATTTCTAGATGGATAGGGTAGGGTATTTGTACATCTGACACATAATTTAAATATGGAAATTTTTCCTCAAAAAAAGGAAATATTGAATGAATTGATCGTAAATTATAGGATTTTATGATTTCTGCCTTCTGTAAGGAAGATTTTAATTGTAGGGAAAATGGAATTTCCACACTGACGGCAAGCCCCTCTGATATTATTTGAGAATACAAATTCTTGTTATACCCCAAAAATGGATTCTTGTTAGAATTATTAGCAGAAATAATCAAATGATTCTGTTGATACATTCGAGTAATTAAACGTTTTACAATTAGTAAACTAGATTTATTGTCATAACCTAGATTGTGCACCAAAATGGAACTATTTAAACCATGATCGTAAGCAAGTGCATAAATATACTCCCGAAAAATAAGTGGGTATAGGAAGTCATGTTGACGAGATCTATCTAGTTCTAAATATACTTGAGATTCCTCCATTTTTGAAATTTGATTTGGGCCAAGGATCGAAGATTTATTTGGTTATCAAATAATACATAGTGCGATACAGTCAAAATAGGGTATTCTATTCTAATAAAAAAGAAATAGATACCTAGAAAACAAGTAAGACTCATCAACGGACTCTCTCTACTCGCTTTTTCCATCTAATTGTTTTATATTCGTTCTAGGATAACAAGATAGTTAGAAATCCTTTATTTTCTCAACCCAATCGCTCTTTTGATTTTGGAAAAAAAAAAGATCTTTATCAATATACTCTTTCTTCTACACATTTATCGCCACCCCATAATCTAATTATAATGGAGAATAGCTAATAGTTAGGATTCATAACAAAAATCACTAATCCATTCATGGGAAAAGCTTTTCCCACATCAAGTACTAATATTTTTTATTTTTAACGTATAATTAGATGGGGGAATCATTCAAATTCAAAACAAAAGCTCGTTCCTTTCTTTTTGTTTCCCTATAATTGGAGCCACTAAACTCTATCCATTTATTAATTCAACCCAACTGTGAATTTATTTTGTTGCGAGCCAAGAATACAAACATGGATTTTGGCCCGATCCAATAACAATGAAATATTCTTAGAATTTTCCATTGATACGACATGCTGCTTTTTCCATTCATTCCTTTCTGGATCAGTCGTGGTCTTACAAACTCTACCGATGGTATGGACGAATCCATTGCTTCATAGAAATGTGTAAAATTTTGAGTCGCACTTAAAAGCCGAGTACTCTACCATTGAGTTAGCAACCCTAAAAAAATAAACTACAAAAATAAACTAATAAGATGTGTAGATACAACCGCAATCAAAACAAAATAAATAAAAAGATTGAATTGGATAATAAAAAAGAATATTCTATTAAAATCTAAAATACAGAATCCAGAAAAAAGATTGTCAATGTCGAAGTCGAATCGATTCTGAACATAAAAATGTTCAAATCAGATTAAAATACAAGAGATTTTCTCAGATAACACTCAGATAAGAGATAAAAAAAGAAAATAACAATTTATAGACCGCCTCTTTGTCTCCTATGTTATACATTCTTTTTTTTTTTTCATTTTTTTTATTTAATTATTTATATTTTCTAATTTCGAATTTTGATTAGAATATTATATTATTATATATATAATATTTATAATTTATATATTATATATAATATTTATATATTATATATATTATTTATATATTATTCCTTTTTTTATATTCTTTTTATTATTATATTATTATTCTATTCTAAGTTATAAATAGAAAGAAATTTTTCTAAATTCTAAATAAAGAAATTATTCTAAATTATTATAGTATATTATATAGTATATTATAAAGAATATTAAAGATAAAGAATATAAAATAGAAAGAAAAAGAAATAAAGAAAGAAAAGAATTTCTTTAATTAAAAAAAAGAACTTCTTTTCTTCTTTCTATCACAGAAAATCCAACGAACCCATCTATTTGATGAAGTAAAAAAATCCTATGGAACGGGAATAAAAGGATCCATTTATTCACGATCGGATTATATTTGTTTGATACACTGTTGTCAATATTAATGTTGAAAAAAGAATACAATGAAGAAAATAAACGAATTAAAAATAAGAAACTTAAATATTAAATTGAATAAATACCAATTGAAATCCAATTGAATTTAATTCAAATTACAAATGAATAATAAAAAATAATAAGAAATACTAAGAAAAAAAATATATAAAATATATATAAATATAGAATTAAATAGAATTTAATTATTAATTAAATAATTAAAATGAGATATTAATTATTAAGAAATTAATTCAAAATTCCATTTTGAATTGAAATTGAAAATTCAAATTAATAAAAAAACCAAGCAATTATGTTGTATTAACACTACATAAATAATCGACATAGATACAAAAAAGGCGTATGCAAAAATTAAAGAAAAAGGTAGAGATCGGGTTTATTCAATCAATAATAATTCAAAAATAGAATAATTCAATCAATATAATCTAAAATCTAAATAGAATGAATAAGAAAGCTTAACCTAACCCCCCCTTTCTTTTTTAATTTCTTCAGAGAATTCTAACAAAAACCAGCTCATTGAGGATAATGTATTTATAGACCCAATTACTTCACTTAATTTATTACTTAATTTAATTATTTAATTTCTTTTTATTCATTTGCCCATTTTTTATATTATCAATAAAAATGGATTTTTGTAGTTATAAAAGACAGCATTCTATGGCAGCAATAAAAAATCAAAAATTAGGTATGAATAGAACAAGAGAGCGGGGGGGGAGATAAGAGAGAAAAAGATTATAAAAATCTACATAAAAGTCATCCACACCCTCTTTTTCTTTTTTTTTATTTATTTATTTTGAATTTCGTTTGTTGATTAGGATTAAGTTCCATAAAAACACCCGCCTTTTTTGAAATATCCTGAACAGTTCCTGTAGGTTGAGCGCCTTTTTCAAGGAAATATAGAATAACAGGAATATTTAAATAGGTTTGATTCTTTATCGGATCATAAAAACCCACTCTCCGAAGATCTCTCCCCTCTCTTCGGGATCGAACATCAATTGCAACGATTCGATAAACGGCTCATTGGGATAGATATAGATAAACAATACACCCCCCCTAGAAACGTATAAGAAGTTTTCTCCTCGTACGGCTCGAGAAAATTCGAAATCTTGTTTATGTATAGAATTATGATGTCAAATAGATATCAAATCAATTAGCCTATGATTTAAATTAAATACTTTTTTTTCTATTCTTTCCCGAAAAAAAGAATCACTCGTATTCGCAACCTCATAACTCAAGTTGGATAACTCTCAAATAACTCAAAGGAAAACAAAACCTTTAGTTAGGTATTTTATTTCATTTATTGAGCGGTCTCTACCCCCTTTCTTGCCTGTCTCCTTTAGCTTTAGAATCTCTTTTTCGTCTTCAGTCAGTGTAATATAGTTGTTGAGACAATTGAAAACGGTATTTACTTGTTCCACGATCCGTTAGCTTTTCCTTGAATCATTGGGTTTAGACATTATTTCGAGGATCTTTAATCATTTCAAAAATGGCAGCAACATACCCATTTTTGATTTCTTTCCATCAAAGAATCGTACAAATAGATGGTTGATTCCCCCAGATCCACTTTTGGTCGAAATAGTTTTACCAATTTCAACAAATTTTACTTTTTTTTTTAACTTGCTCGAATTGGATCCTTTCGATTTCTATAGCGAAAATATACTTACGAAGTTGTTGGAACTTATTAATTTTCACTAACCCTAGAAACTTGCCCCTGAGAAATGAATCAACTCGAGCTCCATCATGTACTATTTCCATCATCAAACCCTCCCTTCTCCCCAAAAAAAGAAATTCGAGTGGAATAGAACAAACGATGTCGAGAAAGAGCACCCTCATTTCTATATAATAGAAAAATGGTGGATGTAAGAATCCACGGCTAATGTAATCATGTCTTTCAAGTCGCACGTTGCTTTTTACCACATCGTTTCAAACGAAGTTTTACCATAACATTCCTCTAGTTTGGAGCCGGCATGTAATTGATTCAATTCTGAAATCATGAATAGTCATTGATTCAATCGATCCATAATAATCCATATTTTTTCCTTCTATATGAATGGAAAATTTCTAAAGTAAAAGTAAAGAAGTATCAAAAAAAATTCAAATGAATTCGATATTGTAGGAATATAATTTCTATCCTATTTCTATTTATTTTTTAGAAAAATAGAGATTCCAAATATTCTTATTCAAAAAAAAAAAAATAAATAGAAAAAAATATAGAATTAGAATTCAAAATTTTAATAGAAGATTTTTATTTATTATCAAAATTTAAATTTATAAATTTTTTAATTAATATTCAATATTAAATATATTAAAAATATATTAATATTAAATAGAATATTAAATATATTTTTAATTTTTAAATATATAAATATATTATAAATATAGAAATAATAAATCTTATTTAATATATTTTCTATTTTATTAAATTTATTAGTTTTTATTAAATTATTAGTTTTTATTAAATTATTAAATTAATAATAATAATAATATCAATTTGGAATATACAATACAAATAATACAAAAAAAAAAAAATAAGTTCTTTTTGAATCCACATTTTCAAAGTCAAAGTGACTCGATTTAGAGATGAATCATTAAAAAAAAAAGAAGAATCACATTCTACTCAATATTATATTAATTATATTATATAATTAGATACTCTTAAACAAAAGGTTTCTCAAAAAAGGGCAATCTTGATTATGATATATAATTTGTATTCAGATATGATATATATAATGAATGGATATGCTCTGGGACGGAAGGATTCGAACCTCCGAATAGCGGGACCAAAACCCGTTGCCTTACCGCTTGGCCACGCCCCATTTTTTATTTTTATTCGACACTACTAAACACTATTATTGATATTGGTTGTTCGTCAATTCCAATCCAAATATCTAAATATCTATAGAATAAAATTGTTGCTAGAATTTTGATATGTCTAGATATAGAATGAAACTTAAATTATTGATCATTACATATAATTCAATTAAGATATTGCATGAAAGTCTGATTTCTTCTATTTTTTTATTTCTTTTTATTTCAGAATGGAAAGATTTTGAATTTGATAAGTTCAAATCAAAGAAGGATTTTTGGGGTCTACTTTTTGTTATTTGATTCATCATTTTTTTCGTAATTAATTCGATTTTTTTCTTCTATATATTATATTCTATATTCTATTTTTTATTCTAATATTCGTATTCGATTTTTTTATTATTTTATTATTTTGATTTTAATTTTTTTTTGATTTCTTATTAAACTTATTAATATTAATTAAATAAAAAATTCATTATTATTATATTTATTATATTATTTGTATATTTATTATATTATTTGTTTTTTTTTATTTCATTTATGATTTATACTATTAATTAATAATAAAAAAAAAAAAAAGAAATGAGATTGAAAATCCATTTATTAGAAAATTCAGAATATAATAGAATAATATATTTATAATAATATAAACTTCAAATAGAAACTGAATCTTAATAGTTAATAATATTAACTATATTAACTTAATTTTTTTTTTAATTTAATTCACAAAAAGAAAAAATACAATTATCTTAAAGAACAAAATGTTTGTTATGCTTAATATCCTTAGTTTGGTCTGTATTTGTATTAACTCTGCTCTTTATTCAAGTAGTTTTTTCTTCGCAAAATTACCTGAAGCCTATGCTTTTTTGAATCCAATTGTAGATATTATGCCAGTAATACCTGTACTCTTTTTTCTCTTAGCTTTTGTTTGGCAAGCTGCTGTAAGTTTTCGATGAGATCTTTAATTTGAATACTGTCCTAGAAAAATTCATAATTTATTCGAAAAAAGGATTCGAACATTTTAACAATCTTGATTTCTAAGATCAGATAAGTTTTACAGTGTGAATCCTCAGGTGTACTATAGGAGAATCTATTCTCTTTCTTTTTTTTTTAATGATCTTGGAGATTGTGTAATGCTTACTCTAAAACTTTTTGTTTACACGGTAGTGATATTCTTTGTTTCTCTTTTCATCTTTGGATTCCTATCTAACGATCCAGGACGTAATCCGGGACGTGAAGAATAAAAAAGAATCTTTTTTATTCTTTTGTTTTCTGTGTTTTCCTTGCTTGTGCTTGATTTTGAAATATTCTTATTATCTATTTTCCATCTTTCAATTTATAAATAGATTTATAAATATATTAAATTCAATATAGAAATATATTAAATATATAAATTCGAAATATAAATAAATTAGAAATCAATATTTCTATTCCATTTTCAATATTTCAAAAATGAAAAAGAAATAGAAAATCATAATAATTTATTAAATATCGTTAATAAAAAAATTCAAACAAACAAAGAAAAGAAACAAAAGAGACTCTGTTCTATAAATTCAAAAAAAGGTAAATAAAAATACCAAATCATTGATGGAAACGGAAAGAGAGGGATTCGAACCCTCGGTACGAAAAATTCGTACAACGGATTAGCAATCCGACGCTTTAGTCCACTCAGCCATCTCTCCCCAATTGAAAAGGGCCCTTTCTTTTTTTTTATTTAATTTCATATTTCTATCTTATCTCTATTTATATAATATAATTAGAAGATAATTCTAATATTTATTAATATAGAATATTCAAATTAGAATACTCTATATAATAAATAATAATAATATTGAATAATTTATATATTAATATATTATTTTAAATATTATTTGAATTTCATCTTATTACCTTATTACTTATTAATTTTACTTATTAATTACTTATTA